GAAGAACTAGAACCGTATGGATTTCCAAAGACTCCATGGATAGGAACTAAAAACGAGATATCGAAGTAGTTCTGATGATTCAGTATATCATCACTTCAATTCGGAGTTCTTAGTTACTTTGACCGGGTGGATCTTAGTGATGGAATAATAAGTAATAATTCATTGGTTGATTGTATCATTAACCATTTCTTTATTTTGGTGCGAGGAACTTACCATGAATCCACTGATTTCTGCCGCTTCCGTTATTGCTGCTGGATTGGCCGTAGGGCTTGCTTCTATTGGACCTGGAGTTGGTCAAGGTACTGCTGCGGGCCAAGCCGTAGAAGGTATCGCGAGACAACCAGAAGCAGAGGGTAAAATACGAGGTACTTTATTGCTTAGTCTGGCTTTTATGGAAGCTTTAACAATTTACGGACTGGTCGTGGCATTAGCGCTTTTATTTGCGAATCCTTTTGTTTAATCCTATTCTATAAACGTGGAAATACGTACTTCTTTTCTTATTTTATTGCCGTCGACTTACCGCTTGCTTCTTCGAATTATATCAAAACTTCACTCCACTTCTTCGTTGAGACAATACTCCGGGGAAGGTCTGATTTGAGGATGAGGAATTAGTAGATCCACTCGCTTTCTCACTTCCCGTCCTTAATTTAATGGAAACCCCTTTTGACTTTTAGGAAGCGTTGCAGGTATTTCGCAATTGACATGAAACCGGGGACCTAATAAGTATCTTATTGGGAACTTCAATTGAAATAAAATAATAATAAAGAATCCATTTTTGAAATTTGAAAATGATTTCAAATGAAATGAATATATTCATATTTAAAATAAGTCAATTAATAAAAAAAAAGAAATCAATAATAAAAAAACGGGACGAAGTGATACAAAAAGAACTCTGTTCGATTTTGTTAGTCCTATCTATAAGAGGAGAGCATATGAAAAATGTAACCGATTCTTTCGTTTCCTTGGGTTACTGGCCATCCGCCGGGAGTTTCGGGTTGAATACCGATATTTTAGCAACAAATCTAATAAATCTAAGTGTAGTGCTTGGCGTATTGATCTTTTTTGGAAAGGGAGTGTGTGCGAGTTGTGTATTTCAAGAATAGGCTGGATCCAACCGGCTGCACTTTCTTTTTTTTTTATTTATAAATAGGGAAGAAAGGTGCACGATCTCGACGAATTACTTCTGAATAAATTAAGAAATCATATGTAAGAACCATAGCATTTCGTGACTCATTGGTAAATCAACTTTGATTCTCTATCAACCAATAATGTGGGACCATTAACATGGTTAAAGCTAAACCGCCTGAAGTCCAGGCACAACATGGTACTCTTTCTACCACTACGTTAGTACGGAGATGGTTTCAAAATGAATAGTTGGCAATTTATCCGATATAGAACACTCATATCGATAAAATGATTTGAACCATTTACTGGAAAAATGGGTGTCTCGACCTTTTTTTATCCAATGCTGAATCGACGACCTATGTATAAAATAAGAAGAATTTTTTGGATTTGAAGAAAAAAAACAACTTTGCTGACAATTACAGATTTTTTTTGTCTGGTCGGAAGAGTCCTCTGAATATTCTGGTCTTGTATCAGTTTCCATATCTTGGAATACGAACAGAGAAGAGAGGGTAGGCTCATTACATTAAAAGATATGGGAATGCTCATAACATAAGTAACTGAGCGTGAGAGCCAAATGAATCGAAAGATTCATGTTTGGTTCGGGAAGAGATCATGGAAGTGAAGTTGTGAAATGAATGGGAAAATAATCTACTTTCATTAAGTGATTTATTAGATAATCGAAAACAGAGGATTCTGAGTACTATTCGAAATTCAGAAGAACTACGCGGAGGAGCTATTGAGCAGCTCGAAAAAGCCCGGGCTCGCTTACGGAAAGCGGAAATGGAAGCAGATGAGTTTCGAGTGAATGGATACTCTGAGATAGAACGAGAAAAACAGAATTTGATTAATGCCACTTATGAGAATTTGGAACGATTAGAAAATTACAAAAATGAAACCATTCATTTTGAACAACAAAGAGCAATTAATCAGGTCCGACAGCGAGTTTTCCAACAAGCCTTACAAGGAGCTCTAGGAACTCTGAATAGTTGTTCGAACAGCGAGTTACATTTACGCACCATCAGTGCTAATATTGGCATGCTCGGGGCCATGAAAGAAATAACTGATTAGCCCTTTTACTGTAGGCATTATTTTTTTTTTTCTCCCTTTGTTTCCGAAAAAGAATTAAGAGACACTAATGGTAACCATTCGAGCCGACGAAATTAGTAATATTATCCGTGAACGTATTGAACAATATAATCGAGAAGTCACGATTGTGAATACCGGCACCGTACTTCAAGTAGGCGATGGCATTGCTCGTATTCATGGTCTTGATGAAGTAATGGCAGGGGAATTAGTAGAATTTGAAGAGGGTACAATAGGCATTGCTCTGAATTTGGAATCAAACAATGTTGGCGTTGTATTAATGGGTGACGGT